TAGAAATGTGTTCGTTCAAGAAAGGCTCGGGAAGATGTTGATCGTAAATAATAGGATTGTTTACGAAGAAAAACGAATACAAATTCATATTCAGATACATAAGAATTATACAGGATCCGGAATAGTCTTTTATTTTCTTTTGAAAAAACAGAAATAGATTTAGTCGGAGTAATCAAATTATTCCAATTATGAAATTCATGGAGAAATAATCGCAAAAAATGCAAAGAGGGAACATCTTGGATCCAGCATTGAAGGATTTGAACTAAGATTTCTAGATGAATAGGATAGGGTATTAGTATATCTAGGACATAATTTAAATGCGACAATTTGTCCTCTAGAAAGGGAAATATTGAATGAATAGATCGTAAATTCTGAGATTTGGGTATTTCTTCGGAGGAAGGTACTAATCGAAGCGAGAATGGAATTTCCACAATGACTGCAAAACCTTCTGATACCATTTGAGAATCCAAATTCGAATAAAAAGAATTGTTGTGCCCAACGAATCGATTTTGGTTAAAGTCATTCATTGAATAAATCAATGAATTCTGTTGATACATTCGAGTAATTAAACGTTTCACAAGTACGGAACTGGATTTATTGTCATAACCTAAACCCACAATTTCCATGGGTTCGTAAAAAATCGAACTATTTAACCCATGATCATGAGCAAGTGTGTAAATATACTCTTGAAATATAAGCGGATATAGGAAGTTTTGTTGCCGAGATCCATCTTTTTCTAAATATCCTTGTAATTCTTCCATTTCAATTTCTCTATTTAAAACGGAGACAGGGGGGCGTGTCTTGGGTTATCAAATGATACATAGTGCAATATAATATGGTCAGAACAGGGTATAGATTATGTATATACTATAATAGATAGTATACTATCTACTCAGTATAAATCAAAAAATATACCCCGAGACGGGGAGTCCAATCAACAGATCTCTTTCCTATCTTTTTATCTCCAATTGGAATTGGTTTATGTTTATTATAATAAAAATAAACAGAGGGTCCAAGATCCTTTATTTTTGCAACCCGGTCGCTCTTTTGATTTTGGAATAAATTAGATTCTCTTTATCAGTATACTCTTTCTTCTACACATCTGTCTCCAATTTCTAATGGAGAATAGTTAGGATTCAAAAAAAAAAAGAATCAATGGTCCACTCATATCATAGGAGAACCCTTTCCCGCATCAGGCACTAATCTATTTTAACGTCTAATTAGATTGGGTAATCATTCAAATTAAGAACATAAGCTCGTTGCTTTTTGTTTTACCAGAATTGGAGCCATAGGACTCTATCCATTTATTCATTAGACCAAATTGTAAATGTGAATTTATTTTGTCCCTTTCAAAAAATCAACACAATATTTTGTAACGATCTAGTAAGGATAAATTCTTCTATTTGAATAAAAAAAAAATAGATTAATAAATCAATTTATATCTTATTACGACATGCTGTTTTTTCCTTCATTACCTTTCAGGATCAGTCGTGGTCTTATAGACTCTACCAATAGTCTGGACGAATTCGTTGCTTCATCCAAATGTGTAAAAGATCATAGTCGCACTTAAAAGCCGAGTACTCTACCATTGAGTTAGCAACCCGGAAAATCAAAAATATATCAAAATCAAAATCAAAAAAAAAAATATATAATATATAAATATATATATATATTAGTGTAGATACGTAGATACGATCGAAATGCAAAAATTGAATTGGATTGTACTGCGGAGGACTCCGTCAAAATCAAAACATTGAACTAGCAACAAATCGAAATGTAAAAGAAAGATTTGCTGATCAATTTGTAATTGTAATAAACATAAAAATATAAAAATGAGCGGATCGGATTAAAAAACAATAGATTCCCAATCCAATATAGATTTTCAAATTGACACCCATTTTTCTCTTGATCCGTTGTGTATGTTTTTTTGTTGTTAAGAAAATGCGTCTTGTATTACAATAAATCCAGCAAAACCCTCCCTCATTTGATTTAAGTGAAGGAAAGAACCAATATGGGGTAGGGATAAACGGATTTCTTTATCTACGATCGAATTATATTGGTTCAATACAACATTGTCAATATGAATGGAATATTGAGAAAATCCATTGTTTTTTTTTAGAAAAAAAAAGCCTTGCGTTGGATTGGCATAAGAGAAATAAGAAATTTGAATGGAAAAATAAGGAAGGGATAGAGAAAAAATCTCGAGCTCATTCAATCAATAGGGATATCATAAGAAAAATGTATCCCGCCTTTGTCGGTAAATTCCGGGGAAATAATTACACAAAGATAGAGGCTAGTTACCCTCTATCTTTTTTTTTTACTTGATTTTTATTGAAATTTTCAAATTTGGAATGAAAATTGATAATTAACTCGAAGTTCCTTCTTTAAAGAATTCTGCCTTCCTTAAAATATCATGAACAGTTACTGTAGGTTGAGCGCCCTTTTTAAGGAAATATAGAATAACAGGAACGTTCAAATAAGTTTGATTCTTTATCGGATCGTAAAAACCCACTTTTCGAAGATCTCTTCCGTCTCTTCGGGATCGAACATCAATTGCAACGATTCGATAGATGGCTCATCGGGATAGATGTAGATAAACAATTCACCCCCCCTAGAAACGTATAGGAGGTTTTCTCCTCATACGGCTCGAGAAAAATGATTCTAATTTCTGTATTCTGTATATTTAAGTATTTAAGTATATAATTGGAAGCATATAATTGGCCCATGGATCTATAAAATCATAAATTAGAATATGATTTAAGTGGTTTTTTCTTATTCCTTACAGAAAAAGTAAATCTCAGTCGTACTCATAACTCAAGTTGAGTAATTCTGAAAGAGTTCGAGGGGAACTCCTTAGACATTTATTGAGCTGTCTCTAACCTCCTTTGTTTATCTCGTCTCGAATCTTTTTTGATTCTTCATTCTGATTCTGATACAATTGTTGAGACAATTGAAAATAGTGTTTCCTTGTTCCGGAATCCTTTATCTTTGCTTTGCGAAATCATTGGGTTTAGACATTACTTCGGTGATCCTTATTCCTTTCAAAACGGCAGCAACATACCTTTTGCGTTTTTTTACTTGTTTTAATTTGACCCTTTCTATTTCTATATTGAGGATATACTTACAAAGTTGGCCCAACTTATTAATTGTCACTAACCCTAGATTCTTCCCCCCGATAAATGAATCAATACTTTGACTTTTTCTGCTCGAGCTTCATCATGTACTATTGAAATTAGGACCTAACACAAATTAGGTTCCTAGTGGAATAGAACAAACTATGTCGAGCTGAGAGCATCTTCATTCTTATAGAAAATGGTGGATGTCAGAATCCACAGCCGATCATGTCCTTCAAGTCGCACGTTGCTTTCTACCACATCGTTTCAAACGAAGTTTTACCATAACATTTCTCAAATTTTATTTCGAACCAATATAAATTGATTCAATATAGAATGATGAATAGTCGTTGGGTCGAACGGTATATACCGGTACATAATACTATACTATAATAGTATTATTACTATAACTATAATAGTATTAGTACTATATAGTTAATAGTTATATATAGTCCATATTTTCTATCTATCTATGGATAGATAAGTATTTTCTGGAGAGGGCTCAGAAACAATTTTGGAACCCCATATCATATAAATTAAGAAAAAAAAAGACGAATAAACGAGTTTGCTTAAGACTTATTTTTATCTTTAATAGATTGTTCGGGACGACCAATCATGAAATGAAAGAGCCCATCTTTCTCGACCAAATAAGCTATAAACCTCAAAAGAAAAAGAAGGACCTTTAATTTAAGGTATTTTTTAATTTAAGGTATTTAAAGTATTCCAAATCCCGGAACAAAATCATTTTAACTAAATAAGCTATTCCAATGACCTGGAAAGGTCGGAAGTTTCTCGACAATATCGATTTATCACACTTCTTTCGAGTACCAAAGATTCATATCATGAAAAATTCCGTAAAAATAGTTTAAAGAATCTCCGACTTCGGGTTATAGCCGGAAAACATATTTTCGTTCATGACTGAATTTGATCTCTAATTCAATCAACAAGTCGACGCACTCACAATGAATAACTCCAAATTTTTAGCAGATATCTCATTCACTAAAGAAAAGAGGTACAAATTTTCATCATGTTCAATTGAATTAGAAATTGTTTAATTTATTTAATTTAAAACATAGATAGATTGGGAATAAAGTTTATTGGCTTTCATGGGCATGGAATAGAAAAGGTATCGTGTAAGGTAAGATTAAGGTCGTTATTCTTTCATCTGAAAAGAGAAAATCATACTCCTCTTATTCTTATTTTTTCGTATCTATCATATACAATATTTTTCCCGTAAGTAATCCATAAGTAATTCTGGATATTTAAGGAATTTCGGATTCTTTTTCTTTCACAATTTGATTTTGACTGTCGGATACAATGTGATTCCATTTGTCATTTCTGATTGAAACGATTTGGGACGGAAGGATTCGAACCTCCGAATAACGGGACCAAAACCCGTTGCCTTACCGCTTGGCCACGCCCCATTTAGATTTCTATTCGACACTCATAAAGACTATTATTAGTTTTGGTTATTCATCAATTCCAGCCCAACCCAAATAAGATACATACGGGAAATCTTGTTGCTAGGATTCGACATGACACATGTCGATATAGAATAATCAAAAATTTATTGATCATTACATAAAATTCAATTAAAATATTGTATGAAAGTATAATTCCTTGTATTCTCGTTTAAGAATAGAAAAAGGGGATTTTTTTGACCTGCCCTTTTTATTTTGACCTTATATTAATATTATATAAATATAAAGTAACTCAATCAAAATCAAATTATCTAATCTACAAGAACCAAATTTTTGTTATGCTTAATATCTTTAGTTTAATCTGTATCTGTCTTAATTATGCCCTTTATTCAAGTAGTTTTTTCTTCGCCAAATTGCCCGAGGCTTATGCCTTTTTCAATCCAATCGTAGACGTTATGCCCATCATACCTTTATTCTTTTTTCTCTTAGCCTTTGTTTGGCAAGCCGCTGTAAGTTTTCGCTGAAATCTTTAATACTTTCCTAAATTCATGATTTTTTTGATCAAAAAAATGAAGAAAATTGGATAGTCTTATATTATGAACCCTCGATTCAAAAAATCGAAATTTTGGATATTGAATAACCATAGTAATTAATTTGAATCCATTTATTTCCTTGTTCTGACTCTGACCTTCCAGTGAACAAAGATTTTATTAGGTCTTCCACAATACCTAATTGTAATTGTGGGGGTAACAAGAAAATTTTTCTAACGAAGGACCCAGAATCTTATTACAAATAAATTAGTGAAAATTTTGTTTTCTTGTGATTGTGAGGTGTCATGTTAAAATAGCATATGTGGTCCAAAAAAATTAGGTAATCCATTCCCATAAAAAAAATCTTGGAGATTGTGTAATGCTTACTCTCAAACTCTTCGTTTATACAGTAGTGATATTCTTTGTTTCTCTCTTCATTTTCGGATTCTTATCTAATGATCCAGGGCGCAATCCTGGACGTGAGGAATAACCATAAGATCTTTTTTATTTTTCCTTTTTTTTTTTTCTTATTTTTTTGATTCTCAAATCTAAGAAAATCGAAGGGATTGATTGATATTTTTTCGAATTTGAAAGTTTCAAGTGATTAGATAGAGCGGAGAGAGAGGGATTCGAACCCTCGGTACAAATAATTCGTACAACGGATTAGCAATCTGACGCTTTAGTCCACTCAGCCATCTCTCCAAATTCCAATTTGGAAAATTTTTCATGTGATGTGACACGTGAAGTTGAAGTAAAGATTGATCAAAAAAACCCCAGTTTTCTTTCCTTATTAGAAGGAAAGAAAAATAACATATAACCAATATAAAAAAAAAGAGAATTAATTATATAATTATATAAATTCTATAATATAATTATATTATATATCTTAATATATATTATATTTAATATATATTAAGATATATATATTAAGATATTAAGATATCTACAAATTTGATCCGCAATTCAATTTATATAATGATTCGAAAGAGATATCACCAATAGAAAAAATGCCTTATTGATTTTGTACAAAAGATTTATTCCCCCGGCCCAATTTAAGTACTGGAGTACTGGCCGGGCCATTACTTATTTTAGTTTTAGTTTCAATGAATCAATCATTCATGGATCAACCAATTCAATTATGATTTGATATCAAATCATAAATACTTGTTATTAAAGAAGCAATAAGGGCAATTTCTATCCCCATTTCTATGATGGAAGTTTCATCATTTCTTATTAATTTAATACTAAGAAATATTAATTTAACAATAAGAAATATTTTCTATTTTCTTCTTAAATGTTCTTTTTTTTATTCTTTTATAAATAAAAATTTACTTACTGGAAAAAGTGGACTAAAAAAACACATACACATACATATATTAATATTAAATAAAAAAGAACCTCAACTATATAAATATATATAAACATACATATTTTTCATATTGATTATTTATAATCAATTATAAATAGATCATTTACTTGTTCAATTATCAATTAAAAGAACAAGCTTTATTTGAACACTTGAGATCAATTGACCTAAATTCATAAGATCTGACAGTTTAAAGGAAAGTCGAAAAGAACTGTGTATACAGAATTGATCATTTGGATGATCCGGCTTCAATGACTCCTTCGGACCGGGACTTTCAGTAATGACTTCCCAGCAAACGAAAAGTATAATTATAACTTTTTATCTTATTTAAATAAGATAAGCTTTTTGCTATTCGCCTATTTTTTTGATCAAGTTTCCGGGGGGCAAAATACACGTAAACGCTATCATTTTCATGATTCTGATGCTATCTTAATTGTATCTCATCTCTTTGTTCGACAAATGTTCCTCCATTTATATACAATATATAAATTGTGGCGGGTATAGTTTAGTGGTAAAAGTGTGATTCGTTCTATTAACAACTTAAATAGTTAAGGGGTCTTTCGGTTTTTTCATATTCCGAATCAAAACTTTATTTCTTAAAAAGGTTTAATCCTTTACCTCTCAATGGCATATTTGAGGAAGAATATACATTCTCACGATTTGTATCCAAAGGTCAATTATAAATTGAATAAAGATCAAATTGGATTATGGAATCGTGAAGCATAATTTTTTTGCATTGGATCAACTCTTCCAATTGAATGAGTATGAGTCAAGGATACATGGATAAAGATACAAAAGTTTATTTCCAATCGTAACTAGATCTTCAATTTTTGTGTTGTAAAAGGGAGATTGAAGCTTTTAGCTAGAAAACGGTGGTTTTGGTTTACTAGAACCATCGGCATATTGTTTCCGCTCGGTGGAAACCAAATTCTTTTCCTCAGGATCCTGTGAGTAGAAATAGGGAACGAAGAAACTAGACAGAGTTGATATAATTCTCCTCCTCTAGAGGGATCATCTAGAAAGCGAGTAGATTTGAATGAATTCAGATAAAAAAGCTGACATAGATGTTA